ACTTTCCTTGACGCTGGCATAAGTTAATGGTGGAGTACATACGACGCGTTACCCACCATGCCGAGCGTTCACTCTAATGGGCTACTGGTTCTCTTTTTTTTTTTTTCCTTTCAATAGACATTTCACAGTGCATACAATCTATTGGAATAAGGTGGTACTCTCAACCTGCTTAAAGCGCTAATGTTCCATTAATGAAAGATATTCATCTATGAATTGCATAATTGATTTCAAGAGCATAATAATGAAATTTTTCTCCTAACATATCATGAAGTTTCCCCCTCGGCTTTTGCGGGTAAAAACCCCCCCTACCCCCCCACACTCCTGAGATAACCGTTAATCCTGTAAACCCCCCGGAACCAGGAAGATCTCATGAGCGTATTTTTCCAAAAAGTTGTTTGTAGTATATATAATATTGCAAACGTTAACGTAGCTTAACTAAAGCATAACACTGAAGATGTTAAGATAAGCCCTAGAAAGGCTTCGTAGACACAAAGGCTTGGTCCTGACTTTACTGTCAGCTTTAACTAAACTTACACATGCAAGTATCAGCATTCCCGTGAGGCCACCCCACAGTTTTCCGACCCGAAAACAAGGAGTAGGTATCAGGCACAAATAATTTAGCCCATGACACCCCGCTTTAGCCACACCTTCAAAGGAATTCAGCAGTGATAAACATTAAGCAATAAGTGCAAACTTGACTTAGTTATAGTTATAAAGGGCCGGTAAAACTCGTGCCAGCCACCGCGGTTATACGAGAGGCCCAAGTTGACAATTTAACGGCGTAAAGCGTGATTAAAAGACATAAAAACTAAGGCCGAATACTTTCATAGCTGTTATACGCACTCGAAAGAATGAAGCTCCCCTACGAAAGTGGCCTTAATACATCTGACTTCACGAAAACTGTGGAACAAACTGGGATTAGATACCCCACTATGCACAGCCGTAAACTTTGATAAAACCTTACTTTTTATCCGCCCGGGGACTACGAGCAAAAGCTTAAAACCCAAAGGACTTGGCGGTGCTTTAGACCCACCTAGAGGAGCCTGTTCTAGAACCGATAACCCCCGTTAAACCTCACCTTTTCTTGTTAATCCCGCCTATATACCGCCGTCGTCAGCTTACCCTGTAAAGGAAATTTAGTAAACGAAATTGGCTCAGCCCAAAACGCCAGGTCGAGGTGTAGCGAATGAAAAGGGAAGAAATGGGCTACATTTCCTAATTCAGGAAATAACGAACTACATGATGAAACAGAGTATGAAGGAGGATTTAGCAGTAAATAGAAAATAGAGTGTTCTGTTGAAACTGGCCCTGAAGCGCGCACACACCGCCCGTCACTCTCCCCAAGCCTACTTTTAACTTTAATTAAAACCTTACTTCTGGTAAAGGGGAGGCAAGTCGTAACATGGTAAGTGTACCGGAAGGTGCACTTGGAAAAATCAGAGTGTAGCTAAAAAGTAAAGCATCTCCCTTACACCGAGAAAGTACTTGTGCAAATCGAGTCGCTCTGAAACCTAACAGCTAGCTTAAATTTAACTTTAACACAAAAATATTTATAACTCCTCACATCCTCAATATTAAAACTAAAACATTTTCCCGCCCTAGTATAGGCGATAGAAAGGGCCTCAATTAAAGCTATAGAAAAAGTACCGCAAGGGAAAGCTGAAAGAGAAGTGAAAAAACCCAGTAAAGTCAAAAAAAGCAGAGACTTACCCTCGTACCTTTTGCATCATGGATTAACAAGAACCTATTAAGCAAAAAGATTTCTAGTTTAACTTCCCGAAATTAAGTGAGCTACTCCGAGACAGCCTAAAACAGGGCAAACACATCTCTGTGGCAAAAGAGTGTGAAGAGCTCCGAGTAGAGGTGATAAACCTACCGAACTTAATTATAGCTGGTTGCCTAAGAAACGAATAGAAGTTCGGCCTTCATTTTTCTTAAATTAAACATGAGACTTCTTACACGAAATTAAAGAAAAATAAAGAGTTATTCATAAGAGGTTCAGCTCTTATGAACTAAGAGACAACTTTACAGGCAGGATAAAGATCACATAAAATTAAGGTTAATGTCTCGGTGGGCCTAAAAGCAGCCACCCGTAAAAAAGCGTTAAAGCTTAAACATTCCTTTTCCTATAATACCGATATTTAATCTAACTCCTCTAAGTCCTATTAGGCTATTCCATGCCTTTATGGAAGAAATAATGTTAATATGAGTAATAAGAGAGAACCTCTCCTAGCACAAGCGTATTTCGGAACGGAAAATCCACCGAAAATTAACGTACCCAATAAAAGAGGGAATTGAAGCAAAAATAGATAACTAGAAAATTCTTCAAACTTTAACGTTAACCCTACACTGGCGTGCAAACAAGGAAAGACTAAAAGAAAAAGAAGGAACTCGGCAAACATTACATAAGCCCCGCCTGTTTACCAAAAACATCACCTCTTGATATTTAAACATAAGAGGCCCCGCCTGCCCTGTGACTAACGTTTAACGGCCGCGGTATTCTGACCGTGCAAAGGTAGCGCAATCAATTGTCTTTTAAATGAAGACCCGTATGAATGGCACAACGAGGGCTTAACTGTCTCCTTTTTCTGGTCGATGAAATTGATCTCCCCGTGCAGAAGCGGGGATAATAACATAAGACGAGAAGACCCTATGGAGCTTAAAACGCAAGAATAGACCAGACCAATAAACTTAAGTTAATAAAACAAACCAACTGGCCCCTATTCCAGTGTTTTTGGTTGGGGTGACCACGGGGTAACATAAAACCCCCGAGCAGAAAGAAAATACAATTTTTTTACTCAAGGGCAACAGCCCTAAAGACCAGAACCTCTGACTATCAGATCCGGCCAAGCCGATTAACGGACCGAGTTACCCTAGGGATAACAGCGCAATCCTCTTTTAGAGCCCATATCGACAAGAGGGTTTACGACCTCGATGTTGGACCAGGACATCCTAATGGTGTAGCCGCTATTAAGGGTTCGTTTGTTCAACGATTAAAGTCCTACGTGATCTGAGTTCAGACCGGAGTAATCCAGGTCAGTTTCTATCTATGAAATGTTCTTTTCTAGTACGAAAGGACCGAAAAGAAAAGGCCAATGCTAGAAGTAAGCCCTCCCCCCATTCAATGAAGACAACTAAATTGAACAATGGGGCATAAGCCTACTTAGGCAAGATAATGCTGTGTTAGAGTGGCAGAGCCCGGATAATGCAAAAGACCTAAGCCCTTTAAACAGAGGTTCAAATCCTCTCTCTAACTCATGCTATCGACCTTTTTACTCTCCGTTATTAATCCCCTAATTATAATCATTTTTGTCCTTCTGGCCGTCGCCCTTCTTACATTAGTCGAACGAAAAGTATTAAGTTATATACAATATCGAAAAGGGCCAAACGTGGTAGGCCCCTATGGGTTACTTCAACCCTTTGCAGACGGTCTAAAACTTTTTTCCAAAGAGCCCGTAAAACCTGCAACATCTTCCCCCCTCCTTTTCCTTGCCGCTCCCACCTTAGCTCTAACTTTGGCCTTAACCTTATGAATCCCAATACCCATACCTTTCTCCATAACTGATTTAAACCTAAGTATCCTATTCCTTCTAGCTATTTCAAGTCTTGCCGTATATTCAATTCTAGGTTCTGGTTGAGCATCTAACTCTAAATATCCTCTTGTTGGAGCCCTCCGGGCAGTAGCCCAGACAGTCTCCTATGAAGTAAGCCTTGGCCTAATCCTTCTTAGTGTAATCATTTTTGCAGGCGGATTCAATCTACAAAATTTCACCTCAGCACAAGAAAATATTTGACTAATTTTTCCGGCATGGCCTTTAGCCGCAATATGGTATATTTCAACCCTAGCAGAAACAAACCGAGCACCATTCGACCTAACAGAGGGGGAATCCGAATTAGTGTCAGGCTTCAACGTAGAATACGCAGGGGGCCCATTTGCATTATTCTTTCTAGCAGAATACGCTAATATTCTATTAATAAATACCCTCTCTGCCGTAATTTTTCTAGGAGCTTTTTTGTCACACACATTCACTGAACTTACAACCTTAAACATGATAATTAAAGTGACCTTTCTATCAGTACTGTTTCTTTGAGTTCGAGCTTCCTACCCCCGTTTCCGATACGATCAGCTAATACACCTAGTTTGAAAAAACTTCCTCCCTTTGACCCTGGCTTTCATCCTTTGGCACATATCAATTATTACTGCCTCAGCGGGCCTCCCCCCACAAATTTAACAGGAGCTGTGCCTGAAGTAAAGGGCCACTTTGATAGAGTGTATCATAAGGGTTAAAATCCCTTCAACTCCTTAGAAAGAGGGGGTTTGAACCCCACCTTAAGAGATCAAAACTCTTAGTGCTTCCACTACACCACTTCCTAGTAAAGTCAGCTAATTTAAGCTCTTGGGCCCATACCCCAAACATGTTGGTTAGAATCCTTCCTTTACTAATGAGTCCTTACATTATAACAATACTTCTATTTTGCCTCGGTCTAGGCACAATAATTACTTTTTCAAGCTCTCACTGACTTCTGGCATGAATGGGGTTAGAAATTAATACCCTGGCTATTATCCCTTTAATGGTACAACATCATCATCCCCGAGCTGTAGAAGCAACTACTAAATATTTTCTGATTCAAGCAACCGCAGCCGCAACCTTACTATTTGCAGGCATGATTAACGCCTGAACTACTGGTCAGTGGGACATCACTAATATAACCCACCCTATTTCATCAACAATCATAACCCTCGCACTAGCATTAAAGCTAGGGCTAGCCCCCGCTCATGCTTGATTACCAGACGTCCTACAAGGACTGAACCTTAACATTGGATTGATCCTCGCCACTTGGCAAAAACTAGCCCCCTTTTCCATTCTTATTCAAATACAGCATTCAAACTCCTTATTACTTATTTTTTTAGGGTTACTCTCCACCCTTGTAGGTGGCTGAGGAGGTCTTAATCAAACGCAACTACGCAAGATTCTTGCCTACTCATCAATTGCACATCTTGGCTGAATGCTGCTAGTCCTTCAATTCTCCCCTAATATAGCCCTTTTCACGCTACTACTTTACTTCATCATAACTTATACAATTTTTTCTGTATTCTCACTAAACAACTCGACAAGCATTAATTCCCTAACAACTGCTTGAACTAAAGCCCCAGCCCTATCAGCATTAACGCCCTTAATTCTTCTCTCATTAGGAGGCCTCCCCCCACTCTCAGGGTTCATACCTAAATGAATAATTATTCAGGAGCTTTCCCACCAGGGAATAGCATTAATTACAACCATTGCAGCCCTATCAGCCCTATTAAGCCTTTACTTTTATTTACGTCTATCCTACGCCATAACCCTGACTTTCTCCCCAAATATCACCACAGGGGTGCCTAGCTGACGACTCTCTAACACAAATATTAATTTACCCCTGGCAATCTCATCTTCTGCCACAATGCTTCTACTCCCCCTAGCCCCTGCCATAAATTCTATCATTATGCCCTAGAGACTTAGGTTAACTAAAACCAAGGGCCTTCAAAGCCCTAAACAAGAGTGAAAATCTCTTAGTCTCTGATAAGACTTACGGGACACTAACCCACATCTTCTGTATGCAAAACAGACACTTTAATTAAGCTAAAGCCTTACTAGACAGGCAGGCTTTGATCCTACAAAATTTTAGTTAACAGCTAAGCGCTTAAACCTACAAGCATCTATCTACTTTCCCCGCCTAGCCGGGCAAAATAGGCGGGGAAAGTCCCGGCAGGCTTTACCCTGCGACTTTAGATTTGCAATCTAATATGTAGACACCCCAGGACTTTGATATGAAGAGGGCTCAAACCTCTGTTCATGGAGCTACAATCCACCGCTTACCTCAGCCATCATACCTGTGGCAGTAACTCGTTGATTTTTCTCGACCAATCACAAAGATATTGGCACCCTTTATTTAGTCTTTGGTGCTTGAGCAGGAATAGTAGGCACTGCCTTAAGTCTCCTGATCCGGGCGGAGCTAAGCCAACCCGGGTCTCTTTTAGGGGACGACCAAATCTATAACGTAATCGTAACCGCGCACGCCTTTGTAATAATCTTCTTTATAGTGATACCAATCATAATTGGGGGATTCGGCAACTGACTTGTCCCGCTTATAATCGGCGCCCCAGACATAGCTTTTCCTCGAATAAATAATATGAGCTTTTGACTCTTGCCTCCTTCTTTTTTACTCCTATTGGCCTCTTCTGGCGTTGAAGCCGGGGCTGGCACAGGATGAACTGTTTATCCCCCTTTGGCAGGAAATCTCGCCCATGCAGGGGCATCAGTGGACCTTACTATCTTTTCACTTCATTTGGCGGGTGTTTCCTCTATTCTTGGGGCTATCAACTTTATCACTACAATTATTAACATAAAACCCCCCGCCATTTCACAGTACCAAACACCCCTGTTCGTTTGAGCCGTGATAATCACGGCAGTCCTTCTACTGCTATCCCTCCCGGTATTAGCGGCAGGAATTACAATACTATTGACGGACCGGAACCTAAACACAACCTTTTTTGACCCTGCCGGAGGAGGGGACCCTATCTTATACCAGCATTTATTCTGATTTTTTGGACACCCCGAAGTGTATATTCTTATTCTCCCCGGGTTTGGTATAATTTCACACATCGTAGCCTATTATTCTGGGAAAAAAGAGCCATTCGGTTATATAGGCATAGTGTGGGCTATAATGGCCATTGGTCTTTTAGGATTTATTGTCTGAGCCCACCACATGTTCACAGTAGGCATAGATGTAGACACTCGAGCATACTTCACATCTGCAACAATAATTATTGCCATCCCTACCGGGGTAAAAGTATTCAGCTGATTAGCTACCCTGCACGGTGGCACTATTAAATGAGAAACCCCACTTTTATGGGCATTGGGGTTCATCTTCCTCTTTACTGTGGGCGGCTTAACCGGTATCGTCCTGGCCAACTCCTCACTGGACATTGTTCTTCACGATACTTATTATGTTGTTGCTCACTTTCACTATGTCTTATCAATAGGCGCCGTTTTTGCTATTATTGCCGCATTTGTACATTGATTTCCCCTATTTTCGGGTTACTCACTTCACAATGCTTGAACGAAAGCCCATTTTGGGGTTATATTCCTTGGAGTTAATTTAACCTTTTTCCCTCAGCACTTTCTAGGCTTAGCAGGAATACCACGACGCTACTCTGACTTCCCAGATGCCTACACCCTATGAAACTCAGTATCCTCAATCGGCTCTTTAATTTCCCTTATCGCCGTAATCATGTTTCTTTTCATTATCTGAGAAGCATTCGCAGCTAAACGGGAAGTTTTATCCGTTGAATTAACTACAACAAATGTCGAATGACTTCACGGTTGCCCTCCCCCATACCACACCTTCGAAGAGCCCGCTTTCGTCCAAGTCCGACATTCCTAAATACTCGAGAAAGGAAGGAATTGAACCCCCATAAACTGATTTCAAGTCAGTCACATTACCACTCTGTCACTTTCTTAATAAGGCATTAGTAAAATATTACCCTATCTTGTCAAGATAGAATTACGGGTTAGACCCCCGTATGCCTTATATATGGCCCATCCATCTCAAGTAGGATTTCAAGACGCAGCTTCCCCTGTAATAGAAGAACTTATTCACTTTCATGATCACGCTCTAATAATCGTATTTCTTATCAGCACTCTAGTACTTTACATTATTGTCGCAATGGTTACCACAAAACTCACAAACAAATATATCCTCGACTCACAAGAAATCGAAATTATTTGAACACTTCTTCCCGCCATCATTTTGATCCTAATTGCCCTGCCTTCCCTACGAATTTTGTACCTTATAGATGAAATTAATGACCCCCATCTTACTATTAAATCTATAGGACATCAATGATACTGAAGCTATGAATATACTGATTACGAAAATTTAATATTTGAATCCTATATAGTCCCTACTCAAGACCTTGCCCCGGGCCAATTCCGCTTATTAGAGACAGATCATCGCATGGTAATCCCGGTACAATCCCCTATTCGAGTACTAGTTTCTGCAGACGATGTCCTTCACTCATGGGCAGTCCCTAGCCTCGGCGTAAAAATAGACGCAGTCCCAGGCCGCCTAAACCAGACCGCATTCATCATCTCCCGACCAGGCATTTATTACGGCCAATGTTCTGAGATTTGTGGTGCTAACCACAGTTTTATACCTATCGTAGTAGAAGCCGTCCCACTAGAACATTTCGAAAACTGATCCTCACTTATACTTGAAGACGCCTCGCTAAGAAGCTAAATAGGGCATAGCGTTAGCCTTTTAAGCTAAAGACTGGTGACCCCCAACCACCCTTAGCGAAATGCCTCAGCTAGACCCAGCACCTTGATTTTACATCCTAGTTATCTCCTGATTAGTATTTATTACACTTATTCCTTCTAAAGTGTTAGCTCACCCAGCCCACAATGACCCTAACACCCAAAGCGCAGAAAAACCAATAACAAGCCCCTGAAACTGACCATGATAGTAAGCCTTTTTGATCAATTTATAAGCCCCACGCTCCTTGGTATTCCTTTAATTGTTTTAGCACTAATCCTCCCCTGACTTTTATTTCCAACTCCCTCCCTGCGATGATTAGACAACCGTCTTTTAACTTTACAAAACTGATTTATTATTCAATTTACTAGTCAAATTTTCCTGCCTATTAGTAAAAATGGGCAAAAATGAGCAGTACTCTTAACATCCTTGATACTTTTCCTATTATCACTAAACACCCTAGGACTACTACCCTACACTTTTACTCCAACAACCCAGCTATCTATAAATATAGCATTCGCCGTACCACTGTGATTAGCCACCGTTATCATTGGGATACGGAACCAGCCCACCGCCGCACTAGGCCACCTCCTGCCAGAAGGAACCCCCACCCCTCTTATTCCAATTCTCATTATTATCGAGACTATTAGTTTATTTATTCGCCCTCTAGCCTTAGGCGTACGATTAACAGCCAACCTAACGGCAGGACATCTTTTAATTCATTTGATCGCTACTGCCGCCTTTGTGCTCCTACCCCTAATGCCATCCGTCGCTATTTTAACCACAATCCTACTTTTCCTGCTCACCCTCTTAGAAGTGGCCGTCGCTATAATTCAAGCCTACGTCTTCGTATTACTCTTAAGCCTCTACTTACAAGAAAACACTTATGGCCCATCAAGCACACGCTTATCATATAGTAGACCCAAGCCCATGACCCCTTACAGGCGCCGTAGCCGCCCTGTTAATAACATCCGGACTAGCAATTTGAATACATTACCACTCCACAGTTTTATTAACTCTGGGGTTAGTCCTTCTATTACTAACTATATACCAATGATGACGAGACATTGTACGTGAAGGGACATTTCAAGGTCATCACACTCCCCCGGTACAAAAAGGGTTACGTTATGGTATAATCTTATTTATTACTTCCGAGGTATTTTTTTTCCTTGGATTTTTCTGAGCATTCTACCACTCCAGTCTCGCCCCAACCCCTGAACTAGGAGGATGCTGACCCCCTACAGGTATTACCACTCTCGACCCCTTTGAAGTGCCCCTACTAAACACCGCTGTCCTCTTAGCCTCAGGTGTAACAGTCACTTGAGCTCACCACAGCATTATGGAACGACACCGAAAACAAACCATTCAAGCCTTAGCTTTAACCATTCTTCTGGGCTTCTACTTTACTATTTTACAGGCAATAGAATACTATGAAGCCCCATTTACAATTGCAGACGGAGTTTATGGCTCTACCTTTTTCGTCGCAACAGGCTTTCACGGCCTTCATGTTATTATTGGATCCACCTTCTTAGCAGTGTGCTTTATACGACAAATCTCCTACCACTTCACGTCAGAACACCATTTCGGATTTGAAGCCGCTGCCTGATATTGACACTTTGTCGACGTAGTATGACTCTTTTTATATATCTCTATCTACTGATGAGGCTCTTAATCTTTCTAGTATAACTTAATATAAGTGACTTCCAATCACACGACCTCGGTTAAAATCCGAGGAAAGATAATGACTTTAATTATAACGATGATATTAATTCATTTTGCCCTTTCAGCCCTACTAGCCCTAATCTCCTTTTGACTCCCACAATCAACACCAGACCATGAAAAATTAACCCCTTACGAGTGCGGCTTTGATCCTATGGGATCAGCCCGTCTGCCTTTTTCCCTACGATTCTTCCTAATCGCCATTCTGTTTTTACTATTCGACCTAGAAATCGCCCTCCTCCTGCCCTTGCCCTGAGGGGGCCACTTTTTAAACCCTACAACAACATTTTTCTGAGCATCAACCATTCTCATTCTCCTCACCCTCGGCCTTATCTACGAATGGATCCAAGGGGGCCTAGAATGAGCTGAATAGGTGGTTAGTTTAATAAAAACATTTGATTTCGGCTCAAACATTTATGGTTAAAGTCCCTAACCTCCTAATGACCCTCTTCTCTTTTACCACCTCCTCGATATTTATCCTAGGCTTGGCCGGCCTAACTTTTCACCGAGTCCACCTACTCTCAGCCCTTTTATGCTTAGAAGGAATAATACTGTCTCTCTTCCTAGCCCTTTCTTTATGAACCCTGCAATTTAATTCTACCAACTTCTCCGCTTCTCCCCTACTACTTTTAACATTTTCTGCATGCGAAGCTAGCGTAGGCCTAGCCCTCTTAGTAGCCACCGCTCGTACTCATGGATCAGACCGCCTTTTCACCTTAAACCTCCTACAATGTTAAAAATTATTTCACCTACAATTATGCTCATAGTCTCAGTCTGGCTTGTCCCCCCGAAAAAAGTATGGTCAACTACCCTAATATACGGCCTAATTATTGCTATGATTAGTTTAAATATTTTCTCCATGGAAGAAACAGGCTGGAGCTGCCTTAGCCTTTATATAGCAACAGATAATTTATCCACCCCCTTACTAGTGCTTACGTGCTGACTTCTACCCTTAATGATTATTGCCAGTCAAAAACACATTGCCCCCGAACCTGCCAACCGCCAACGCTCATACATCTTTCTTCTCATTTCCCTTCAACTGTTCTTAATTATAGCTTTTAGCTCTACAGAAGTAATTATGTTTTACATTATATTTGAGGCCACACTTATTCCAACCCTTATTATTATTACACGCTGAGGAAACCAGATGGAACGCCTTAATGCAGGGACATACTTCCTCTTTTATACATTAGCCGGCTCTCTTCCCCTACTAGTGGCTCTTATACTCTTACAAGACGTCACAGGTACTCTTTCCTTTCTATCATTAAACTACCAACCAGCTATTAAACTACAATCCTTTTCAGATGTAATTTGATGAGCCGGTTGTTTAATCGCTTTTCTGGTCAAAATACCCTTATACGGGGCCCATCTTTGGCTACCAAAAGCCCATGTAGAAGCTCCAATCGCAGGGTCTATAGTTCTTGCTGCAATCTTATTAAAACTAGGGGGATATGGTATAATACGAATTATAGTAATCCTTGAGCCCCTAAATAAAGAAGTGACGTATCCCTTCATCATTCTAGCCTTATGAGGCCTCATTATAACAGGGACAATCTGTCTACGCCAAGCCGATTTGAAGTCCCTAATTGCCTACTCATCCGTTAGCCACATGGGCCTAGTTGCCGCAGGTATTCTAATCCAAACCCCCTGAGGATTCACAGGAGCATTAATCTTAATAATTGCACATGGCTTAACATCATCAGCCCTATTTTGCCTAGCAAATACTAACTATGAACGAACTCATACTCGAACGATACTACTAGCCCGAGGCCTACAAATGCTTATACCATTAATAACTGCCTGGTGATTCCTTGCAAGCTTAGCTAATCTAGCACTTCCTCCCCTTCCCAACTTAATGGGCGAACTAATAATCATCTCCTCTTTGTTCTGCTGATCCTCTTGAACTATCATCCTTACTGGTCTAGGAACCTTAATTACAGCAGGCTACTCACTATTTATGTTTTTAATAACACAACGAGGGCCTCTACCAAACCACATTATTGCTATAGACCCCTCCCACTCCCGAGAACACCTCTTAATGATACTTCACCTAGTCCCGCTTCTTCTATTAGTTCTCAACCCCCAACTAATCTGAGGGTGAACTATCTGTAGATATAGTTTAATCAAAACATTAGATTGTGATTCTAAAAACAAAGGTTAAAACCCTTTTGTCCACCGAAAGAGGCTCGACAGCAACGATGACTGCTAATCTTCGCCTCCCCAGTTAAACTCTGGGGCTCATTCGTCACCGCTTTCAAAGGATAATAGCTCATCCATTGGTCTTAGGAACCAAAAACTCTTGGTGCAAATCCAAGTGACAGCTATGCATACTTCATCCGTAATAACCTCTAGCCTAGTTTTAATTTTTTTTATCCTATTTTACCCCTTATTTACAACGCTAAAACCTACACCCGCCCCTCATCAATGAGCTACAAGTCATGTTAAAACCGCCGTCAAAACGGCCTTTATTGTAAGCCTTTTACCACTCTTCCTATTTATTAATGAAGGAGCCGAGACAATCGTCACCTGCTGGTCATGAACTAACACCTTAATATTTGATGTAAATATTAGCCTGAAGTTTGACCTCTATTCTCTAATCTTTACCCCCATCGCCCTGTACGTGACCTGATCAATCCTAGAATTTGCAACTTGATATATACACTCAGACCCCCAAATAAACCAATTTTTTAAATATCTTTTAATCTTCTTAGTAGCCATAATCACCCTAGTAACCGCTAATAATATATTTCAGATCTTCGTCGGATGAGAAGGGGTAGGAATTATATCGTTTCTTCTAATTGGCTGATGGTACGGCCGAGCAGACGCCAATACCGCCGCCCTTCAAGCTGTAATTTATAACCGTATCGGAGACATTGGGTTAATTCTGGCAATAGCATGAATCGCCACCAACATAAACTCCTGAGAACTTCAACAAGTATTTCTCTTATCTAAAAATATAGACCTTACACTCCCTCTTTTAGGCTTAATTTTAGCCGCAACCGGAAAATCCGCACAATTTGGACTTCACCCATGACTGCCCTCCGCAATAGAGGGCCCTACACCGGTATCCGCCCTACTTCATTCCAGTACAATAGTCGTAGCAGGCATTTTCCTATTGATTCGTCTGAGCCCTTTATTAAAAGATAATCAACTAGCTCTAACCACTTGCTTGTGTCTAGGAGCCTTAACAACACTATTCACCGCTACATGCGCACTAACCCAAAATGATATTAAAAAAATTGTCGCTTTCTCGACATCAAGTCAACTTGGACTAATAATAGTCACTATCGGACTTAACCAGCCTCAATTAGCCTTTTTCCATATCTGCACACACGCATTCTTTAAAGCAATACTTTTCCTATGTTCCGGCTCAATTATTCATAGCTTGAATGACGAACAAGATATCCGTAAAATAGGAAGCATACACCACCTTGCACCTTTCACTTCTTCTTCCCTAACTATTGGAAGCCTCGCCCTCACAGGAACCCCCTTCCTCGCCGGATTCTTCTCTAAAGATGCAATCATCGAAGCCTTAAACACCTCATACATAAACGCCTGAGCCCTAACCTTGACCCTAATTGCTACTTCATTTACAGCAATCTACAGTCTCCGAGTTATTTTCTTTGTCTCTCTAGGAAACCCCCGATTTACCACCCTACCTCCCATCAATGAAAATAACCCAACTGTCATCAACCCCATCAAACGGCTAGCCTGAGGAAGTATCCTTGCCGGCCTGCTTATCACATCACAAATAGCTCCTACTAGTACCCCTATTATATCCATACCCTTTATTCTAAAAACCGCCGCCTTACTTGTCACCATTACAGGCCTCTTAATAGCATTAGAACTGGCCTCTCTAACTACTAAACAGTTTAAAATTAAGCCCCAAACAAGTTATCACCACTTCTCAAACATATTAGGATATTTTCCTGCTACTGTTCATCGCTTTACTCCAAAAATTAGCCTTTATTTAGGACTAACAATCGCCACACAAACCCTAGACCTAGCATGATTAGAAAAAACTGCACCTAAAGCCACCTCAACAATCTCCCTGCCAGCCTCCAAAGCAATTGACAATTTGCAACAAGGTATAGTCAAAACCTACTTATCTCTTTTTCTTACTACAGCCCTCTTTTCTATTATTTTTTTTACACTAAATGGCCCGGGTCACTCCTCGACTTAGCCCACGAGTAACCTCAAGCACAACAAATAACGTAACTAAAAGTACTAAGCCTCCCAATACTAACAACCATCCCCCACAAAAATAAACCATCCCGACCCCGCACGCATCTCCTTGTAAAATGTATACTTCAGCAAGTTCCCCCGTAACTTCTAACATTTCTAAATATCCCCCTTCTCAAGCAATAAGGCCTGCCCCCACTACTAAAAAGATGTAAAATAACGTAGATCCAAGTACAGTACCACCCCCCCAACCTTCCGGGTAAGGCTCGGCTGCCAAAGCAGCCGAATAGGCAAATACTACAAGCATGCCCCCCAAATAGATTAAAAATAAAACTAATGACAAAAAAGAGGCTCCATAACTAGCTAAAATCCCACAACCCCCTGCCGCAACCATCACCAGCCCTAGTGCAGCAAAATAAGGAGAAGGATTAGATGCAACAGCAGCTAAACCAAGAATCAGACTAAATAAACATACACAAACAATGTATAACATAGTTTCTACTAGGACTCTAACCAAGACCAGTGACTTGAAAAACCACCGTTGTATTCAACTACAGAAACCCTAATGGCAATCCTACGAAAAACCCACCCTCTAGCTAAAATCGCAAACGACGCTCTAGTCGACCTTCCAACCCCTGTTAACATCTCCGCATGATGAAACTTTGGTTCCCTTTTAGGATTATGCCTAATTGCCCAAATTTTTACAGGCCTATTCCTAGCAATACACTACACTGCTGATGTATCTACCGCTTTTTCATCAGTCGCCCATATTTGTCGAGATGTAAACTACGGCTGATTTATTCGCAACCTTCACGCTAACGGGGCCTCATTTTTCTTCATTTGTCTTTACCTACACATCGGACGAGGACTATACTACGGATCCTACCTCTATAAAGAAACATGAACTGTAGGAGTAGTTCTATTCCTTCTTGTAATAATAACAGCTTTTGTTGGATATGTTCTCCCGTGAGGACAAATATCCTTCTGGGGAGCCACTGTTATTACAAACCTCCTATCAGCAGTACCATATGTCGGAAATACCTTAGTTCAATGAATTTGAGGGGGCTTTTCAGTCGACAATGCCACCCTAACCCGCTTCTTCGCATTTCACTTCTTGCTCCCATTTGTAGCCGCTGCTTTCACAATAGTCCATCTAATCTTTCTCCACGAAACCGGGTCAAATAACCCAATTGGGTTAGATTCAAACGCAGAAAAAGTCTCTTTCCACCCCTACTTCTCCTTTAAAGATGTCCTGGGCTTTGCAATTATACTATTTACATTAATTTCTTTATCCCTCTTCTCCCCTAACCTACTAGGAGACCCAGAAAACTTTACACCAACAAACCCCTTAGTCACACCACCCCATATTAAGCCTGAGTGGTATTTCCTATTTGCATACGCCATTCTTCGATCAATCCCCAATAAGCTTGGAGGCGTAATTGCATTACTAGCCTCAATCCTTATTTTAGTATTAGTGCCTTTTCTCCACACATCAAAGCAACGCTCCCTTACTTTCCGTCCTCTGGGACAAGCAGTATTTTGACTACTTGTAGCCGATGTATTTATTTTAACATGAATCGGAGGCATGCCTGTTGAACACCCATATATTATTATTGGACAACTAGCATCCGTCCTTTACTTCTCCATTTTCTTATTTTTAATGCCAGTCGCAGGAATCATTGAAAACAAAGTATTTAAATGAAAATGCATTAATAACTCAACGTAGAGTGCCGGCCTTGTAAGCCGGATGTTGAAGGTTAAAGCCCTTCTTATTGCTCAGAAAAAGGGGATTTTAACCCCCGCCCCAGACTCCCAAAGCCAGGATTCTAAACTAAACTATTCTCTGCCGAGCCCCGCCAATGTACTAAATAACTATGTACATGTATGTATTAACACCATTCATTTATATTAACCATTTCACTGATGCTTTCCTACATTAAACAAGTATAACATATAACTAAATAGTCCTACCAAGAAAAATGAAATTGGAAGTAGACTAAAAGCTAACAATTAAAATATAGTTAAAAATTAATTTAACCTGAACGAAATTTAAGACCTAGATATTATACTCATGAGTGAATATATACCAGGACTCAACAAACTATGAGTCCTCCAATTTGCGATGCAGTAAGAGACCACCATCAGTTGATTTCTTAATGTTAACTCTTCTTGAGGGTCAGGGACAATAATTGTGGGGGTAGTACCTAGTGAACTATTACTGGCATTTGGTTCCTATTTCAGGGTCATTAATTGGTTCATTCCCCAT